AACGTTTTTACAAAGAAGAAATAATACGAATTAACGACGTGAATAATACTCAATTACTAATAATTCATCTAATTCTAATAAGATTTCGTTTCTATCACAATAATTCATAATAGTTCCCTCTAATTTCTTATCATCAAATTTAACATGAGTCGGTCGATCAACAAATCGAATATTTTTTAAATTATTTTCTACTATTGTTTTTGAAGTCGGTTTTGGTTTTATACCAATGATATCCCCAATTCGGCATTGAAAACTAGGAATATTTACAACTTTTCCATTTACAGTAATATGTCCATGTGTTACTAATTGGCGAGTATTCGTAATTGTTGGACCAAATCCTAGAGTAAAACAAATACTATCTAACCGCATTTCTAATAATTGTAAAAGAATTAAACCGGTAACACCTTGGCGTCGTCTTGCTTCTTTAATATATCGATATAATTGGCTTTCAGTTAAACCATAATTATATTTAAGTTTTTGTTTTTCTTCTAAACGAACTCCATATTCAGTTCTTTTTTTACCTCCCTCAAAACTACTTTTTCCATGTTGTCCTGGTCTATCTTTCTTCTTAGATTGTTTTTGAGTCAAGCCAGGTAAACTTCCTAGACGTCGTGTAATACGTAATTTTGGACCACGGTAACGGGACATAAAATTTGCTTTTTTAAATAAAATGTTTTTTCTTAAAATAACTAGTAAATATTTCTAATAGGGCGAGTGACCGGACTTGAACCGGCGAATGGCGGAACCACAACCCGCTGCCTTAACCACTTGGCCACACCCGCCTATATATTTACATATATACTTTATCAGTTTATATTTATGTAAGTCTATAGTAAGAAAAATAATTACATTAAGAAAAGAAAAAATGATTACATTTTTTTTAAATGGACAAAAATATGTAATTGAAAAATCAATAACACTTTCAGAGTTATTAGCATATTTTAACTATAATACTGAACTACTTGTAATTGAATATAATCGTTTTATTTGCCCAAAAAAACTTTGGAATAGTATCAAAATTACATCAAATAATACTATTGAAATTATTAGTATTGTGGGAGGTGGATAATTCTATAAAATTTTTATAGAATTATCATATCTTAATTTCGAACTAAAATATTGTATTCTTTAACAAGTACTGTTTGTATATTACTGATAATATTTTCAATGTCTTTAGTGACTAATGTTTTTTCATTTGATTGAAAAATTAATTGAATACATAAACTTGTTTGATTTTTGGGAATTGAAGTACCACGATATTCATCTAATAGTTTAAAATCTATTAAAACTTTAGGTGCATTTTCAATGATTGTATTTTTAATTTGTTCAAAGCTAATTGTTTGATCAACAATAAAAGATAAATCTTTAACAATTTTTGGATAAGTGGAATACGTTTTATAAATTGGCAATTTTGTTTTCTCAATTTGCGCTTTTAAAACTGCCAAGTTAAGTTCAAACAAGAATAACGCAGATGATAAATTTTTCGTTTTTGATAAAATTGGATGAATTTGTCCAAAAACTCCTAATGGAATATTATTATCTAATACTAATTCAGCTGTTCGATAAGGATGTAAAACAATAGTAGAATTAGTTGTTGTTGGTTTTTTCCAATATACTTGTATATTTAATTTAGAAAAAATATCTTCCATTTTTCCTTTCGCTTCAAACCATGATAATTGCATAGGTAGTTGGTTCCATTGTGTTTTTAATGGAAGACCACCAAAAATTCCTGCAATATTTTCTTGTTCAATATATATTTGATTACTACTTTGTTGGAAAACATGCCCATATTCAAATCCTTCTAAACATGAATTAGTTTGTTTTAAATTTTCACTTGTTGTTTCTAGTAAACTTGGTAATAGACTTGTTCGTAATGTCGAACAATCAGTTAACAAAGGATTTATTAATGTAATAGCATTTGAAGCCTCTTCGTTAACTAAAGAATATTGAATTAATTCATTAAAGCCTTCATTCAGTAAACAATTCGTAATTTTTTTACGCGTTTGATAACTAAAATCTTCATTTCCAATTCTTTCAATATTTGGTAAGTTTGTAACAAAATTATTAAAACCATGTAGTCGTCCAATTTCTTCAATTAAGTCAATTTCACGTTCAATATCACCTTTTCGAATTAAGGGAACTTCTACATCCCACAAATTTTTATTTTGATCATAGGAAAAAGTAAAATTTAATCTTGTTAAATAGTGTGAAATTTGAGTTGAACTCAAATTTGTTAATTGCTTCGTATTATTTATTAAAATTGGGCCTAAGATTTCAACAATATTTTTATACTTAAGGCGAATTTTTGGAATCTTTTCTTCTTTCACCTTTGAAGTTGTGTGTATTTTACATATTAAATCAGGATTTGAAAGCTTTAATAAATAAAGTAATCGTTCTAATGCTTTATTTAAGTGACTATCATTGATCCCTTTTTCATACCGTGCTGAACGATCTGTTCGAAGACCTAAAACTCTAGATTCTTGACGTATTGTTTTTGCCGTATAAATTGACCCTTCGATTAATAATGAAGTTGTTAAAGGATCAGTTTCAACTTCTTTATTTACAGTAATACCAGCAATTGATATTGGATAATTCTCAGCTTCTAATATTAAAATATTTTCACCTAATTGATACGTTAAATCATTTGTTGTTTTAAAAATAGTATTTTTTTGAGCAGTTTTTAATGTTAAATTAAAATCTGTTTTCTTTACTTGATTGATAATTTTATTTAAATCATAAAATTCAAATGGATAACCTGTTTCTAATAATATAAAATTTTGAAAATCTAAAAAATTATTCAATGGATCAACACCTGAATCAGATAATTTTTCTTTTATCCAATTTGGAACAGTTAAATTAGTTAGATTTTCAACAGTAACGGCTAGAAACGTTGAATAATGGGCTGAGTGTTTATTATCAAGTAATACCTTCTCAAGATTTTTGGTAATACTATATTGAGTTGTTGAATATTTCGAAATTGTTTCAGGTTGATCTAAGAGGGCTTTCATTTCTTTTGCCATACCTTTAATGGATAAACTATCAGCTCTATTTGCTGTTGCTGAGATATCTAAAACTATCTGTTTTTTGTTCTTTTTTTCTATTTCTAGAATTTCTTCGACTTCAAAACCTCCAAGAGTTAATTTATCCATCAAATCATTTAATTTAAGATTTTTAATACCTACTAATTCATTAACCCAGTCTAATGATATATACATTTTTAATTCTAAAAACTTTCTATAAAATTAATTCGCTTTAGTAAAAACTAATCCATTACTTTCCCCATATCGTTCCATGAATCGCATAAAACGATCCCATGATTCTGGACTTTTCATTATATAAATTGATTCAATTATTTCTGGTTTACCGTTAAGAAATAATGCATTAACATCCCGTGTTTCAAGAGTTCCTTCTTCATCAATTAGGTACATCCCTGTAATTTCACCTTCTCTAGCGGTATTTTTTTCTAAAATCTGAGGATTTTTAAATTTAAAAGTAGCAGTCCCAGTACTTCCATCACGTGAACGTGTTAAACGTACATCAGGTAATACTTTTTCATTTATCCCTTTAACAAATTGAATTTTAGCGTTCATCAATATTTCCTAATAATCGTTTAAGGTATAACTGACTTATACTTTAATATATATTAAATAGAACAGGTATTTCAACTTTTAAAATAGACTGGGGTGGAAGGATTCGAACCTACGAATGGCGGAGTCAAAGTCCACAGCCTTACCGCTTGGCGACACCCCAAAATAATAACACAATTTAAAAACGAAAAATTCTATTTTTTGATCTTGGGCAAGAAGGGATTCGAACCCCTGACACCGTAGTTCGTAGCCACGTGCTCTAGTCCACTGAGCTACAAGCCCAAACTGTGTTATATGAAGCTAATATACTATGAAATATATTATTTCGTAAAGCTTTTAGAAAAAAAAATTTAATAGAATACGCTATTTTACTTGCAAAAATTTCGTATTTTCTTCTAAAGTAACTTTTTAAATATTTTTCAGAATTATTATAGAATTTAAAGGATATGGCTAAAAAAATATTATACCAAGATAATGCGCGTCGGGCTTTGGAAAAAGGTATGGAAATTATGGTTGAAGCGGTTTCTGTAACATTAGGTCCAAAGGGACGAAATGTAGTATTAGAAAAAACTTATGGGTCTCCGCAAATTGTGAATGACGGAGTAACAATTGCCAAAGAAATTAAGTTAGAAGATCATATTGAAAATACAGGTGTGTCTTTAATTAGACAAGCCGCCTCAAAAACAAATGATGTTGCAGGAGATGGTACAACAACAGCAACAGTTTTAGCTTATGCAATGGTAAAAGAAGGTTTAAAGAATGTAGCAGCCGGAGCAAACCCAATTTCTATAAAATTAGGAATGGAAAAAGCGACGCAATATTTAGTTACACAAATTAATGAGTATGCACAACCAGTTGAAGATATCCAATCAATTCAACAAGTAGCATCAATTTCAGCAGGGAACGATGATATTATTGGATCTCTAATTGCTGATGCATTAGCGAAAGTTGGAAAAGATGGAGTAATTTCTCTAGAAGAAGGTAAAGGGATTACTACTGAATTAGAAATTACTGAAGGAATGAAAATAGAAAAAGGTTTTATTTCACCTTATTTCATTACAAATACCGATAAAATGGAAGTTTCATATGAAAATCCATATATTTTATTAACTGATAAACGTATTACATTAGTTCAACAAGATTTATTACCAATTTTAGAACAAATTACAAAAACTAAACGCCCATTATTAATTATTGCTGAAGATGTTGAAAAAGAAGCTTTAGCAACTTTAATTTTAAATAAACTTAGAGGGATTGTAAATGCTGTTGCGGTGCGAGCACCAGGATTTGGTGAATTACGGAAACTAATGTTACAAGATATTGCGGTTTTAACTGGTGGTACAGTTATTACTCAAGATGCAGGATTAAGTTTAGATAATATTAATGTAAACTTATTAGGTCAAGCCCGTCGTGTTATTATTACAAAAGATAGTACCACAATTGTCGGAGATGGTTTAGAACTCGATCAAATTAAAGCTCGTTGTGAACAACTTCGTAAACAAATTAATGTTGTTGACACAGCATATGAAAAAGAAAAATTACAAGATAGAATTGCAAAATTATCTGGTGGAATTGCTGTAATTCGAGTAGGTGCTGTAACAGAAACCGAAATGAAAGATAAAAAATTACGCTTAGAAGATGCAATTAATGCTACAAGAGCTGCTGTTGAAGAAGGAATTGTTCCTGGCGGAGGTACTACATTAACACATTTATCTGAAAATTTATTATCTTGGGCTAAAAATAATTTACAAGATGATGAGTTAATTGGCGCTATGATTATTACTAGAGCAATTCTTGCTCCATTACGCCGCATTGCAGAAAATGCCGGTATTAATGGTCCAGTTATTATTGAAAAAGTTCAGCAAGAAGATTTTGAAATTGGTTATAATGCTGCAAAAAATAAATTTGGAAATTTATTTGAAGAAGGTGTAGTAGATCCAGCCAAAGTAACACGATCAGGTATTCAAAATGCAACTTCAATTGCTAGTATGATTTTAACAACTGAATGTATTATTGTAGATGAAGATGAAACCTCAAACGAATAATAATATTCGTTTGTGGTTTCATTTTTAAAATTATAAATCATTTAAATCTGACATTGAGTCTTGATTTCCTTGATTTTCTAAGTTCATCATATCTTTCATTACCATTTTTAACTCTTCAAGATTTGATTTTAACGACTCAAAATTTTCTGTTTGAATTTCTTTTCGAATCTTTTCAATTAATTCTTCAACATTTTGTCGTTTTTCTTCAGAAATATTGTTTTTTAATACATTTAATTCTTTTTCGGCTTCATAACATAATGTTTCTGCTTGATTTTTTAAATCAACATTTTGTCGTTTTTCTTGATCAAAGGATGCATATTTCTCTGCATCTTCTAACATTTTTTCAATTTCATTTTGTTCTAAATTCGACGCACCTTGAATTGTAACAGATTGTTCAATACCGGTTTCAACTTCTTTCGCTTTAACAGATAATAAACCGTCAACATCAATATCAAAAGTAACTTCAATTTGTGGTACACCGCGGTCAGCTTTAGGAATTCCATCCAGACGGAAATTTCCTAAACTTTTATTACCGCTAACTAATTCTCGTTCACCTTGTAAAATATGAATTTCTACATTTGTTTGATTATCAACCGCAGTTGAGAACATTTCAGATTTTTTAACTGGAATTGTCGTATTACGGGCAATAATTTTTGTCATTACCCCGCCTAATGTTTCTACACCTAAAGATAATGGTGTAACATCAAGTAATAAAATATCTTTAATTTCACCAGCAAGAATACCGGCTTGAATAGCTGCTCCTATTGCTACAACTTCATCTGGATTCACAGATTGATTTGGTTTTTTATCAGTTAAAACTTCAACTAAATTTTGAATCGCAGGGATTCTTGTAGAACCACCTACTAATACAACTTCATTAATATCAGATTTTTCTAATCTTGCGTCACTTAAAGCTTTTTCTACTGGAATTTTACAACGTTGAATTAGTTTTTCACATAAACTTTCAAATTTTTCACGAGTTAATTCTGTTTCAATATGTTTTGGACCAGTTTTGTCTGCTGTAATAAATGGTAAATGAATTGTTGTTTTTTCAACAGTCGATAATTCCATTTTCGCTTTTTCTGCTGCTTCGGTTAAACGTTGTAATGCTTGAATGTCTTTTGTTAAATTAATATTTTCTTTATTTTCAAATTCTTCAACAAGCCAATTTACTAAAACTTTATCAAAATCATCGCCACCTAAACTTGTATCTCCTGCTGTCGCTAATACTTCAAAAATCCCATCACCAACTTCTAAAATTGAAACATCAAAAGTCCCACCACCTAAATCAAAAACTAGAATTGTTTCATTTTGTTTTTTATCTAACCCATAAGCTAATGACGCAGCAGTTGGTTCATTAATAATTCTTAAAACTTCAATTCCAGCAATTTTCCCAGCATCCATGGTTGCTTGTCGTTGTGAATCATTAAAATATGCTGGTACTGTAATAACTGCTTGGGTAACATCTTGGCCTAGATATGTGCTTGAATCTTTAATTAATTTTCTTAACACTTGTGCAGAAATTTCTTCAGGACTGAAATCTTTATTTAATGAAGAACAGTTTATTTTAATATTCCCATTTTGGTCTTTACCAACTTTATATGGTAATTGTTTTGCTTCGTCTGAAATTTCATTTTCTTTAGATCCAATAAAACGTTTTACTGAAAAAAATGTATTTTCTGGATTAATAACTGCTTGACGCTTTGCAATTTGGCCAACTAATAATTCTTGTTTTTTTGTATAAGCAACAATAGAGGGAGTTGTTCTTAAACCTTCCGCATTTGTAATTACTGTAGGTTGTCCACCTTCAATTGCAGCGACAACGGAATTTGTTGTTCCTAAATCAATACCTACAACTTTTGCCATATTATTTTTACTCTTTTATTTATCAAATTAAATCTTATTAAATATATATATATAAATTAAAAAAATAAAGAAGTTTAAAATCCGTAATAATTTTTAATAAAATTGTTTAAATATCCTCTATAGACAAATAATTTAAAATTATTTAAATTATTATAATCAATTTAACAATTTAAATTGTTTTATTATTTTATTGTTAATGTTTAAATAATTAACAGTTTGGTTTTCTATAACATTAATAGATGTAATATATATATATATTTGGAGAAATACAGTGTCTGTAGGTTTATTAGGTAATAAAATTGGTATGACGCAAATTTTTGACGAATCTGGAAATATTGTTCCGGTTACAATTTTAAAAATTGGACCCTGTGTAATTACACAAATTAAAACAGTTTTAACAGATGGTTATAATGCCATCCAAATTGGTTATGGTGTTACGTCAAGCAAATATTTAAGTCAACCAGAATTAGGTCATTTACAAAAATCAAATATTCAACCTTTAAAATATTTAAAAGAATTTCGAATTAATAATCCTGAAGAATTTAAAGTAGGACAAATTTTAAATGTAGAATCGTTTGCAGCAGGGCAACTTGTAAACATTACAGGAAAAACAAATGGTAAAGGTTTTTCAGGTTTACAAAAACGTCATAATTTTGCTCGTGGACCTATGACGCATGGTTCAAAAAACCATAGAGCTCCGGGTTCTATTGGTATGGGTACTACACCAGGTCGTGTATTACCAGGGAAAAGAATGGCAGGACAATTAGGAAATAAAACTGCAAATATTAAAAAATTGAAAGTTATTCAAGTAAATAGCGAAGAAAATATCTTAGTAGTTAAAGGTTCTGTTCCAGGCAAGCCAGGAAACTTATTAAGTATTCTTCCATCAGAATAATTTACGATTATTATCAAATAAAACAATTTAAAGAAAAGTAAATATGACGATTCAAAAATTTGTTACATATAATTCTTTAGATATAAATGGCCAAGTACAAAATGATGAACATAAATTAGAGTTAAATGTACTTGACGAATCAGGGAATTATTTAATTCATCGAGATATCTTAAGACACCAAATTTCTCAAAAACAGGGAACGGTATCAACTAAAACCCGTAGTGAAGTTCGTGGTGGTGGACGAAAACCGTGGCGTCAAAAAGGTACAGGTCGCGCGAGAGCAGGTTCAAATCGTTCTCCTTTATGGAAAGGGGGTGGTGTTATCTTTGGTCCAAAACCAAAAACAGATACTTTAAAATTAAATAAAAAAGAACGAAAATTAGCTTTACAAACATTACTTTATAATAAACGAAATATTATTTCAGTAATGGATAATCTTGAAACAGTAATTGATTCACCAAAAACAAAAATATTTTCAAATATTTGTGAAAAATGTGGTATTTCTTTAGATCAAAAAGTTTTACTTATTGTTTCAGAAAAAACAGACGCTTTAAAATTATCAACACGAAATATTAAAAATATAGAATTAATTTCTGCTTCAACTTTAAACACCTATAGTTTATTAAAAGCAAAACAAATTTTACTAACACCACTAGCAGTAAAAGACATTAAGGAGATTTATTGTGGTTGATTCTTCATATTTTAATCGTAATAGTACAGATATTATAAAATATCCACTTATTACAGATAAAGCAACACGACTTTTAGAAAATAATCAATATAGTTTTATTGTAAATCCTTCATCTGATAAAATTACAATTAAAGCCGCAATTGAATATTTATTTAATGTAAAAGTGATCAAAATTAATACTTGTCAACTTCCAAAAAAACAAAAACGAGTTGGAAAATATATTGGTTGGAAGTCACACTATAAAAAAGCAATTGTTACTTTAGCAGATGGCGATACAATAAACTTATTTGCTGAAAACTAACAATTATAGAATACAAAATAATCAAGTTTATGAGCATTCGTCTTTACAAATCTTATACACCCGGTACACGTAACCGAGCTCTTTCTACATTTACAGAAATTACGAAAAGTAAACCAGAAAAAAGTTTACTACAAAAAAATCATAGAAATAAAGGTCGTAATAACAGAGGTGTTATTACAATTCGTCACCGAGGTGGTGGCCATAAAAGAAGATATCGGTTAATTGATTTTAAACGTAATAAATATAATATAGAAGGTACTATTGCTAGTATTGAGTATGATCCAAATCGTAATGCACGTATTGCATTAGTGCATTATAGTGACGGTGAAAAACGGTATATTTTACACCCAAATAATTTAAATGTGGGCGATACCATTTTAGCAGGTTCTGGTAGTCCTTTAAAAATTGGAAACACTTTACCTTTAACAGAAATTCCATTAGGTACTGCAATTCATAATATTGAATTAATTCCAAATAAAGGTGGACAAATTGTAAGAGCTGCTGGTACTTCTGCTAAAATTTTAGCAAAAGAAGGTGATTATGTTACATTACGATTACCTTCAAAAGAAATTCGCTTAATTCATAAAGAATGTGTAGCGACAATTGGTGAAGTTAGTAATAATGATGCTTTCTTACAACGAAGTGGAAAAGCTGGTCGAACTCGTTGGTTAGGGAAACGGCCAACAGTTCGTGGTTCGGTAATGAACCCTTGCGATCATCCACATGGTGGAGGTGAAGGTCGTGCACCAATTGGTCGAACTCGTCCGTTAACGCCTTGGGGTAAACCTGCGTTAGGAATGAAAACAAGAAAAAATAAAAAAGCAAGTAATGCTTATATTCTTCGACGTCGATCGTAATTGAAATTAATATAAAAAATAAAACTATTTTCAATATGCCAAGATCATTAAAAAAAGGACCTTTTGTTGCATATCATTTGTTAAAAAAAATTGATAAAATGAATGCTGTTGGTAAAAAAGACATTATTACCACTTGGTCACGTAGTTCTACAATTTTACCAAGTATGATCGGCCATACAATTGCCGTTTATAATGGTAAACAACATGTACCTGTTTTTATTTCTGATCAATTAGTTGGTCATAAATTAGGCGAATTTGTATCTACTCGAACATTTAAAACTCATATTAAAACGGATAGAAAATCAAAACGCTAAGGAAAACTTGTTATGGTACCAAAGCTTAACGATACTAAATTTAATATAAAAACATTTAAAATTAGATACGAAAAAAAATTATCTCCACTTGCAAAAACAATAATTCAAAGCTTCAAATTTAAGCTTTATTATTATGTAATGGAAGATTTATTATATCTTTTAAAGTCTAATCAGAAGGAAGGCAATCAATTATTACAGATTCTAAATTCGACAGTAATTTATCTTCAAAATAATTTACATGTTAATTTTTTTGATATTTATATTTATGAAATAAATATTAATGAAAAACAGAATTCCAATAAGTTTATTTCTTCTTCCTCTGATTATTTTGAACCACTACATTATTTAACAATTAAATTAGCTTATCAAGTAAAACCAATTTCTAAAAAATTAGAATCTATTTGGTAATAGAATTTCAATTTAAGTTAAATAATAAAATTAAATTTTCACGTACTTTAACTTTCTTATTTTTATTTGATATCTCAAGAAATTAGGTTAAAATTTTACTGTACTAAAAAATTTAAAAAAATACGTAGAAAAAATTAAAGGGAATATTTGATGTCTAACGTTCAATCAGTGAAAGCTGTAGCAAAATATATTCGAATGTCTCCACATAAAGTAAGACGTGTTCTTAATCAAATTCGTGGACGTTCATATCAAGAAGCATTAATGATATTAGAATTTTTACCATATGATGCTGGTGGACCTGTATGGCAAATTGTTCATTCAGTTGCTGCAAATGCTAAAAATAATTATAATTTAGATAAAAAAAAATTAATAATTGATGAGGTCTATGCTGATGAAGGACCAAAATTAAAACGAATTCGTCCACGAGCACAAGGTCGGGCGTATGCGATTTTAAAACCAACCTGCCATATTACTATCAGCGTTAAAGAAGTTAGTTAAAACAGTTTATAAATTATATTTTAAGTAAAGGGATTATTTCGGTGGGACAAAAAACACATCCATTAGGATTTAGATTAGGTATCACTCAAGAACATCGATCAACTTGGTATGCGAACTTTAATCAATATGCAAATTTATTAGAAGAAGATGATCAAATTCGAACATATCTCAATAATTTAGCAAAAGCGGCAAGTATTTCAAATATACAAATTAATCGAAATGGGTTAGGTGATCAAATTCAATTAAACATTGAAACAGGTAGACCAGGGGCGTTAGTAGGAGAAAATGGTTTAGAAATTCAAAATTTATTAAAAAATATTAAAAAATTTTTACCAGCCAATAGACAATTAACACTTAATATTATTGAAGTTGAAAAAGTTAATTTAAATGCTTCCTTAATTGCCGATTTAGTAGTAAAACAATTAGAAGATCGAATTGCCTTTAAGCGTGCGATTCGGGAAGCTATGCAAGCGGCACAAGAAGATAATGTAAATGGTATTAAAATCCAAGTATCAGGTCGATTAAATGGAGCTGAAATTGCACGTAGTGAATGGATTCGAGAAGGTCGAGTACCTTTACAAACTTTACGAGCAGATATCGATTATGCAGTAAAAGAAGCTAATACGATTTATGGCGTTTTAGGTATTAAAGTTTGGTTATTTAAAAATGAAATTTTAACAAAATAAAAACCAAAAATTATATATTATCAATTTATGTTATTATGTTAAGTCCAAAAAGAACAAAATATCGAAAATATCACCGTGGTCGTATGCGTGGTAAAGCAACACGCGGAAATGAAGTTACATTTGGTCAATACGGATTGCAAGCCTTAGAGCCAACCTGGATTACGTCTCGTCAAATTGAAGCAGCCCGTCGAACAATTACCCGTTATACAAAACGTGGGGCTTCATTATGGATTCGAATTTTTCCAGATAAAACAGTTACTGCCCGAGCAGCTGAATCCAGAATGGGTTCAGGGAAGGGGGCTGTCGACTATTGGGTAGCAGTAGTTAAACCGGGAACAATTATCTTTGAAATTGCTTCAGTACCAGAAGAAGTAGCTCGTGCTGCTTTTAGCTTAGCTGCTTATAAATTACCAATCAAAACAAAATTTATTATTAAACACACAATTGAATAATTTATGAGTTTACCTCAATTTAATGATGTTAAAGTGCTTTCAAATACAGAAATCTCTGAAGCCATAATTCAAGCAGAAAAAGATTTATTTAATTTAAGATTTAAAAAAGCTACACGTCAACCGTTTAAATCACATGAAATTAAACATACAAAACGTCGTCTAGCACAATTAAAGACAGTTTTAACTTTAAGATTAGATGCTTTAGAACAAAAAAATACTAATGTAGTATCGAACTTAATGAAAAAACAAAACTATATGACTGGGAACTTTTAAAAAATCTTAAAAAAAATATTATCAAATAAGGAGTTTTAATGCCCGTAAAAGAAAAAGTTGGTATTGTAGTAAGTAATAAAATGGAAAAGACCATTGTTGTAAAAGTTGAAAGTCGATTTTCACATCCGATTTATTCAAAAACAATTGTAAAAACCAAAAAGTACTTAGCTCATGATGAATTAAGTGAATGTAATATTGGTGATCAAGTTTTACTTCATGAATGTCGTCCGTTAAGTAAAAGAAAACGTTGGAAATTAGCCAAAGTTCTTTCTAAATCATCTTTAATTAGTTAAAATTAAATTTCTATGATCTATCCCCAAACCATATTAACAGTAGCCGATAATACCGGTGCTAAAAAAATTATGTGTATTCGAGTTTTAGGTGGAAATCGAAAATATGCAAAAATTGGTGATACTATTATAGGTGTAGTAAAGGAAGCAATTCCAAATATGCCTGTTAAACGCTCAGATATTGTTCGAGCAATTGTAGTACGTACTTGTAAAACAATTCGTCGTCAAGATGGAATGTATATTCGATTTGATGATAATGCTGCAGTTATTGTTAATCTTGATAATAATCCACGTGGAACACGTGTTTTTGGTCCTGTAGCGAGAGAAATTCGTGATAAAAACTTTTCTAAGATTGTTTCATTAGCTCCGGAGGTTTTATAAATGGGAAAAACAATAAAAATGCATATTAAAGTTGGTGATACTGTAAAAATAATTGCAGGTTTTGATAAAAATAAAACAGGTGAAGTATTAAAAATTTATAGAAATACTGGGAAAATTATTGTCAAAGGTATCAATTTTAAATATAAACATATTAAACCGAATACAGAAAATGAAGTTGGTGAAATTAAACAATTTGAGGCACCAATTCATCATTCAAACGTAAAATTAAATTCAACTTCAACAGAATCGTAATTATTATGCCGAATCAACAATCATTCCAAGAAACCACAGAAATGTATCGGTTACTTGAAGATATCAAAAAAGAATATAATGATGGTATTCGTGGTGTTTTACAAAAAAATAATCCGGAATTATTTAAAAACTCACACACAATTCCAAAATTAAAAAAAATTCAAATTAATCGTGGATTAGGATTAGCAGCACAAAATACTAATATTTTAAAGAAAAGTATTGAAGAGTTTACTGTGATTACAGGTCAAAAACCTGTTATTACACGAGCAAAAAAAGCTATTGCTGGTTTTAAAATTCGTGAAGATATGGAACTAGGTTTAACTGTAACCTTACGTGGTGAAAAAATGTATACATTTTTAACAAAACTTATCTTCTTTACATTTGCACAAATTCGTGATTTCCGTGGTTTATCAGTTAGAAGTTTTGATAAAGCAGGAAATTATACTTTAGGATTAAAAGAACAATTAATTTTCCCAGAAATTGATTATGATGATATTGATCAAACACAAGGTTTTACAATTACTTTAGTTTTCTCATCATCATTACCCAAAATGCGATCAAAAACATTTGATCGAATTTTAAATGGAATTATCTTACTTAAATTCTTACGTTTTCCGTTAAATGATTCGGGTTACTATCAAAAATTTGAGTCATTATCAGAAGTTAACCAATCATGGGACAAAAAGAAACATTTACGTCGAAAACGCTGGTCTCAAGAATAACTATATGTATGAAAAATTAATAAGGAGACATTTGTGGTAACAGATACTATTTCAGATATGTTAACTCGAATTAGAAATGCAAATATGGTTAAACATCAAATTGTACAAGTTCCAAGTACAAAAATGTCAAAATCTATTGCATTAATTTTAAAAGAAGAGGGATTTATTGAAGATTTTGAATATTATACTGATAAATCTTTTGAATATATATTAATTTCTTTAAAATATAAAGGAAATTTACGTGAACCAGTAATTAGTAGAATTCAACGTATAAGTAAACCAGGTTCACGCGTTTATGCAAATTCAAAAACCTTACCAAAAGTTTTAAATAATTTAGGAGTTGCTATTATGTCAACATCAAAAGGTGTAATGACAAATCTTAAAGCAAGAGAACTTGGTATTGGTGGTGAAGTTTTATGTTATATTTGGTAATCGGAGTAGTTAGAAAATATGTCACGTATAGGAAAATTACCAATTGAAATACCTGCAAGTGTTGATGTTAATTGTACAGGTTTAAATCTTACTGTAAAAGGAAAATTTGGGACTTTGCAGAATACACTTCCTGATGTTATAGAAATTACACAGAACAATGGTATATTAATTGTTAGTACAAAAAATCAAACTCGTCAAGCTCGTGCTTTACATGGATTATATCGAACGTTAATTAATAACATGATAATTGGAGTTTCTGAACAATTTCAATTAAATTTAACATTACAAGGTGTTGGATATCGAGCTAGTGTACAAGGAAAATCTTTAGTTATTAATTTAGGTTATAGTCATCCGGTTAATATTACAATTCCGGACGATATTAGTGTTGAGGTAGTTCAAAATACAACTATAAATATAAAAAGCTGTCATAAAGAAAATCTAGGTCTATTTGCAGCCCAAGTTCGTTCATGGCGTCCGCCAGAACCTTATAAAGGAAAAGGAATTTTATACCAAGGGGAAGTAGTTCAACGGAAAGCAGGAAAATCTGGGAAAAAATAATTTGTCATATATTACAAACAACAAAAAATTAACTTTAATATTTAATCAAATTATGAAACTATCAAAAAGAGTTTTATTAAAACTCAAAAATAAGAATAAAAAATTAAAACCCCAAAAATTTAAATCTTTAAAACGTGAAAGTTTACGTGGGTTAGTTAAAGGAAACCAAGAACGTCCTCGTTTATCGGTATATCGATCGAATGAAAATATTTATGCACAAATTATTGACGATACAACTGCTAGAACCTTAGTCTCATGTTCAACACTAGATCGAGATATTACATTAAAAACTAAAACCGGTCGAACATGTGAAGCATCACGATTAATGGGAGAAAAATTAGCTAGTCTTAGTCTAAATCAAAATATTACAAAAATTGTATTTGATCGTGGGCCATATTTATACCATGGAAGAATTAAAGCTTTAGCAGAAGGTGCTAGAGCAGGTGGACTTCAATTTTAAACACCCATTAACCAATCATAAGTAGAAGTTTAAAAATTTTATGAGTACCGATTTAAAACAAGTAAATAAAAAAAACACTCGACGAAATGATAATGATTCAAAATTTGTCGAAAGATTAATTAAAATTAGCCGTGTCTCTAAAGTAACAAAAGGTGGAAAAAAATTAAGTTTTAGAGCCATTGTTGTAATTGGCGATGAGAATGGTCAAGTTGGTGTAGGCGTTGCGAAAGCTGCAGATGTAGTAAATGCTTTTAAAAAAGCAAAAACAGATGGACGAAAAAACTTAATTAAAATTCCTATTACAAAATCTTTAAGTATTCCTCATAACGTAAAAGGAAACTTTGGGGCATGTAAAATTATCATGCGACCATCCATTGAAGGTTCAGGGGTAATTGCAGGTGGTTCTGTTCGTACCGTTCTAGAAGTTGCTGGTATTAAAAATGTTATTGCTAAACAATTAGGATCGGATAATTTATTAAATAATGCCCGAGCTGCTGTTTGTGCATTAGGCCAATTAACAACTAAATCGCAAGTAGCAAAGAAACGTGATCTTAGTTTAAATTAATCATATTTAAAGAGCATTAAATGTTAAATTATGGTAAAACAATTTAACGATAAAAATATTTTATTAAATCGACTTTTATTAAGTTTAGGAATATTAATATTTATTCGTATAGGAACTTTTTTACCGGTTCCTGGTATTAATCATGGACATTTAGCGTTTTATTTAGAACGACATTCCATGACTAAAAGCTTAGTAAGTACTTTTGCAGGAAATGATACTTTTGTAATTGGGTTATTCACACTAAATATATTTCCTTATATTAATGCGTCAATTTTAATGCAATTATTAATTAGTCTTTTTCCTAATCTTTCTAAATTACAGAAAGAAGGTGGAGCAGAAGGGAGACGAACAATCAATCGTTTAACTCGATTAATTACATTTGTCTGGGCTTTAATTCAAAGTTTTAGTATTGCATTTTATTTAAAAAGAGCTTTATTTGACTGGAATATTTATTTAGCTGGGGAAATTATTATTTGGTTAACTACTGGAGCGATGATCGTTTTATGGTTAAGTGAAATTATTACAGAATATGGACTAGGTAATGGAGCATCATTATTAATCTATACAAATATTGTTGCAAATTTACCTAATTTTGGTAAAAATTTATTTGCCCAAACGAGTAATAATGTTTCAATTACAGCTTGGTTACTTATTGCTATTATATTTTTTATAGCAATTTATGGTATTGTTTTATTACAAGAAGGAACAAGAATTGTTCCATTAATTTCCTCAAAACAATTAAATCAAACACAACGTCTGGGATCTACTTTTTCAGAAATTAATAAAAATTATATTCCGTTACGTTTTAATCAAGCTGGCGTAATGCCAATTATATTAACAACTGCTGTGCTAGTTATACCAAATTATATAAGTAATTTAGGTCTATTACCTATCTTAACACTCCCAGCATTTGTTAAATCTTCTAAAATCATTTATTGGATTAGCTATTTTGTTTTAATTTTATTATTTAGTTCCTTTTATTCAACAATTGTTTTGAATCCAAAAGATATTTCTAATGAATTACAAAAAATGGCTGTTTCGATTCCTGGTATACGCCCAGGTGTTGAAACTACATTTTATTTAAAACAAGTTATGCAACGGGTAACATATTTAGGTGCTATTATGTTATCGATTCTTGCAACAATCCCAAATTTAATTGAGACAGTTGTTCCAGGCTCCAGTTTTAACGGTTTAGGTACAACTTCTTTGCTAATATTAGTAGGTGTGATTTTGGATTTATCAAGAGAAATTCGGAGTATTATTCTTTCAAATATTTATAATGAAATGTTTGATTAAAGATATTTAAAAATTATTTATTTATTTAAAATTTTATAATGAAAGTTCGTCCATCAGTAAAAAAAATGTGCGATAAATGTCGCGTTATTAAACGTCATGGGAAAGTTATGGTAATCTGTACAAACCCCAAACATAAACAACGTCAAGGTTAATAATTTAAAGGAGTTAATCAAGTGGTAAGATTAGTAGGTGTTGATTTACCAAAGAATAAAAGAATTGCCTATGGGTTAACATATATTCATGGCATTGGGCTGACAACAGCTCGAAAATTAGTTGAGTTAGCTAATATTAGTTCAGAAACGCGGGTTAATGATTTAACAACAGAAGAAACAATTCAATTAAGAAATCTTTTAGAAGATAACAGTTTACTTTTAGAAGGTGATTTACGTCGTTTTAATGGGTTAAATATTAAACGCTTAAATGAAATCAATTGTCATCGGGGAAAACGACACAGAACAAGTCTTCCTGTTCGAGGACAACGAACTCGAACAAACGCGCGTAGCCGTCGAGGAGCAAAGAAAACAGTTACAGGTAAGAAAAAATAATCTTATCTTTAGATATTTTATATTAATTTAAAATTGTAGGTCATATGGCACAAAAAATTCGGAAATCTACTTTAAAAAAAGATAAAAATAATTTTGTTACAGGTGTTGTTCATATTCAGTCTACATTTAATAATACAATCGTAACAATTACGAATTTAGCAGGAGATACTATTTCATGGGCATCTGCTGGTAGTTCAGGTTTCAAAGGTGCTCGTAAGGGGACGCCGTTTGCTGCTCAAACAGCAGCTGAAAAGGCAGCTTTAGAGGCATTCGGAACTGGTATGAAAAATGTAGAAATTTTAGTTAAAGGTCAAGGTTCTGGACGCGAAACTGCTATTCGAGCAATTGAAGGAGCAGGTTTTGAAATTCTTTCAATCCATGATATTACTCCTGTACCACATAATGGTTGTCGTCCACCAAAACGTCGTCGAGTTTAAATATTTATATATCTAAGAATTGTAAGATTACTTTAAACTATGACTATGAGTAACTTATATATTAAGTGTCTTAAATCAGAAAAAATTGAATCTGGTGCCAGATATGGCCAATTTTTAATAAACTCATTACAACCTGGACAAGGTATTACAATAGGAAATTTATTACGTCGAGTATTATTAAGTGATTTAGGCGGTACAACTATTACTGCTATACGAATCGCTGGTGTACGCGACGAATTTTCTATTATTCCCGGTGTTCGGGAAGATGTTCTTGAAATTTTATTAAACTTAAAAGGAATTGTTTTTCAAAGTAAATCAACAGATGTTCAATTTGGCCGATTAAAAATTAAAGGCCCCGCAGTAATTACTGCAAATTCTATTCAAGGTCCTTCGGATTTAAATATTGTAAATCCGAATCATTATATTGCAACAATATCTACTGCAAGTGTTTTAGAGATTGAATTTAAATTTGAATATGGGACTGGATATAAATTAGCAGGTCAGACATTTTGTGATAAGTCAGAAGACTTTTTACAGATGGATGCAATTTTTATGCCGATCCAAAAAGTCGATTTTAAAATTGAAAATGTTTATGATAATACCAACTATATCACTGAACGCTTGTTTATCGATATATGGACGAATGGGAGTATAGCACCAGAAGATGCAATAGCATCTGCATCTGAATTTATTATTGATTTATTTAATTCTTTACTTCAAAATAAATTTACTCAAGATACAACTGATTTGGAAAAAACACATCCAATTGTTCCGTTAAATCCGCATACAAATATTGCAATTGAAGAGTTACAATTATCTGTTCGAGCTTATAATTGTTTAAAAAGAGCACAAATTAATACAATTGGCGATTTATTGGAATATTCCCCAGAAAAATTACAAGAACTAAAAAATTTTGGTCGAAAATCTGCTGATGAAGTTTTTGCTACTCTTAAGAATAAATTAGGAATAGTCTTAAAATAATTATTTTTTTAATAACGAAATCTTGTATGAATGAAACATTTATTCCTGCTACTGGGTATAATAAAAGAAAATGGTATGTTATTGATTGTGAAGGCCAACAACTAGGTCGTTTATCTTCAATCATTATTGCTATTTTATCAGGAAAATTAAAATCGTATTATCATCCAGCTTTTGATATGGGTGATTATGTGATTTTAATTAATGCAGAAGCATTAACCTTAGATCGTGATATTCAAAAAGTACACGTATTCCGTCCAGGTCGGCCTGGAACGTCACTAAAAAAATTAGTGAATGCACTTCCACAACAAATTATTGAACGCTGTATTATTGGTATGATGCCAAAAGGTGTGGCACGTCGAAGATTAGCAAAACGATTAAAAATTTATCAAGGTCCACAACATCCACATACAGCACAAAATCCCATTCAATTAAATGATTTTGAAAATTTAAATAACAATTTATAAAAATTTTTATGAATACAAAATTCGAAACTGTTTTTCAAAAAGAGAATATTGGACTTGGAAAACGAAAACAAGCAGTTGCTCGTGTTTTTCTTGTACCAGGTGAAGGTAATGTTATTATTAATAAAGTACCCGGTGAAAAATATTTACAATATAATTCAACTTATTTAAATACGATTTGGGCTCCATTAAAAAAATTAAATTTAGAAACTCAATTTGATATTGTCGCAATTGTAAAAGGCGGTGGTCTTACAGGACAATCTGAAGCAATTCAATTAGGAGCTGCACGGTTATTATGTAAACGTGATAATACAAATCGTCCAATTTTAAAATCATTTGGTTTTTTAACACGTGATGCACGAATTAAAGAACGTAAAAAATATGGTTTAAGAAAAGCTAGAAAAGCACCACAATACTCAAAACGTTAAGAATAAATACAATATCAATATGCCAAAATCAGAAATTCATCCTCAATGGTTTCCAAAAGCACCTGTTTATTGTGATGGAAAACCTATTTGTTATATCGGATCAACAAAACCAGAATTACAAGTTGATGTTTGGTTAGCTAATCATCCTTTTTATAGTGATTCGCAAACTCTTGTTGATACAGAAGGTCGTGTTGAACGATTTATGAAAAAATACGGATTAAATTCAAATAATTAAGAATTCGATTAAGATATTAAAGAATTTTATATTTACCTATTACTTTTAAAATAAATGCCAACTATTCAACAATTAGTTCGTTCACAACGTATACAAATTAAGAAAAAAACAAAATCACCTGCTCTTGTTAATTGTCCTCAAAGACGGGGTGTTTGCACACGAGTATATACAACAACACCGAAAAAACCAAATTCTGCAATTCGTAAAGTTGCCAGGGTAAGATTAACTTCAGGATTCGAAGTAACTGCTTATATACCAGGTATAGGACACAATTTACAGGAACATTCTGTTGTTTTAATTCGTGGTGGTCGTGTAAAAGATTTACCAGGTGTACGATATCATATTATTCGTGGTGCTTTAGATAGTGGTGGTGTAAAAGTTCGTACACAAGGTCGATCAAAATATGGTGTGAAAAAACCTAAAAAGGATAAATAATCATTAGTCATTACAAAATATTAGGAATTAATCTGAAAATATTAATTTCTACTATTCTACTTATACATTATATCAATTTTTAAATAGTTACAAATTATGTCGCGTCGAAATATTTCCAAGAAAAGATTTCCAGAAGCCGATTCTACATATAATAGTTATCTTGTAAGTTTATTAGTTAATAGAATTTTAAAATCTGGTAAAAAAACTATTGCTGAAAACATTGTTCATGGAGCATTTGATATTATCAAGGCAAAAACAAATGAAGATCCATTAGTAGTGTTTGAAAAAGCGATTCGAAATGCAAGTCCAGTGGTAGAAGTAAAAGCTCGTCGAATTGGTGGTTCTACATATCAAGTTCCAGTAGAAGTAAGTGGTTTCCGTGCTACAAATTTATCGTTACGATGGATTATTGGTTTCGCACGTAATCGTGTTGGTAGAAGTATGTCAATTAAATTAGCAAGTGAAATCATTGACACAGCTAATGACATCGGTAATACTATTAAGAAGAAAGAAGAAACACATAAAATGGCAGAAGCAAATAAGGCTTTTGCGCATTTCCGTTATTAATTTATAAAATTTTACTCTCGCTAAAAGCTATAAACTTTATCATAAATTAAATTATTTTTATTTAAAAGGAATTTCACTAAATGGCACGCGAAAAATTTGAACGTACAAAACCGCATGTTAACATTGGGACAATTGGCCACGTTGATCATGGTAAAACTACATTAACAGCCGCAATTACTGCAACATTAGCTTTAAATGGTTTTGCTGAAGCAAAAGATTATGGTGATATTGATGGTGCTCCAGAAGAGCGTGCACGTGGTATTACTATCAATACAGCTCACGTAGAATACCAAACAGAAAACCGTCATTATGCGCATGTAGATTGCCCAGGTCACGCGGATTATGTTAAAAATATGATTACTGGTGCTGCTCAAATGGATGGTGCTATTTTAGTAGTATCAGCAGCAGATGGTCCAATGCCACAAACACGTGAACATATTTTATTAGCAAAACAAGTAGGTGTACCTAATATTGTTGTTTTCTTAAATAAAGAAGATCAAGTTGATGATGCGGAATTATTAGAATTAGTAGAATTAGAAGTTCGTGAATTATTATCATCTTATGATTTTCCAGGTGATGACTTACCAGTTTGCCCTGGCTCAGCTTTACAAGCAATTGAAGCAATTACAGCAAATCCAGAACTTAAACGTGGTGATAATCCATGGGTTGACAAAATTTATTCATTAATGGACGCGGTTGATGATTATATTCCAACACCTGAACGTGATGTAGAAAAGACATTCTTAATGGCAATTGAAGATGTTTTCTCAATTACTGGTCGTGGTACAGTTGCAACCGGTCGTATTGAACGTGGTGTTATTAAAGTTGGTGATAACGTAGAAATTGTAGGTATTCGTGATACCCAAACAACTACAATTACTGGTATCGAAATGTTCCAAAAAACACTAGACGAAGGTTTTGCTGGCGATAATGTAGGTATTTTATTACGTGGTGTTACACGTGAAAATATTGAACGTGGGATGGTTTTATCTAAACCAGGTACAATTACACCACATACAAACTTTGAATCAGAAGTATATGTTTTAACAAAAGAAGAGGGTGGTCGTCATACACCATTCTTTACAGGTTACCGTCCACAATTCTATGTAAGAACAACAGATGTGACAGGTTCAATTACTCAGTTTACAGCAGATGATGGTACTATTGTTGAAATGGTAATGCCTGGTGATCGTATTAAAATGACAGCAGAATTAATCTACCCTGTAGCCATTGAAGAAGGTATGCGCTTTGCGATTCGTGAAGGTGGCCGAACAATTGGTGCGGGTGTAGTTTCTAAAATTGTTAAATAATTAAAGAAATTTATGGATATTAAAACGAATGAAAAAATTCGTGTACGACTAGAATCTTTTAATCATGAACTTTTAAATTTATCATGTCGTAAATTAATCAGTCTTCTTGAGACTAATAATACTACACAATATAGTATGGTTCCATTACCAACAGATAAACGAATTTATTGTGTATTAAGGTCTCCGCATGTTGATAAAGATTCTCGTGAACATTTTGAATTACGAATTCATAAAAGAATTTTAGATATACATTACGACTCAAGTGTAAATATGTTTGATTTACTTTCAAAATCAGATTTACCAGCAGGCGTTTTATATAGAATTTGTTTATCGTAATTTTGTATTTTTGTTACAGGAAATTTATACTGTAACAAAAATAATTAGAGAATCATAGATTAATGAAAGGTTAAAAAAATATGGAATTAACATATGAATATGAATGTTTATTATCAATTTTAGTTGAAAATCAACCTAGTATTTTAACTCGTTTAGTAGGGTTACTTACAAGACGTGGGTTTGTTATTGAAAGTTTAGTGGTTGGTCCTACCGAATACGATAGTTTATCACGAATAATAATTGTATTACCTGGTAATTTAAGAATTATTGATCAAGTGACTCGTCAACTCTATAAATTATTTCCAGTTGTAAAAGTTTATAATTTAACGCATATACCGTCTATTACTCGTGAATTAATATTTTTTAAAATCCTTGCTAATCAGAGTGAACGTCAAAAAATTCTCGAAATAACAAAGATTTTTAATGCGACTGTAGTTGATTGCACTAATAAAACAATAACTATTGAAGTTACTGGTGATTCTGAAAAAATTGTTGCACTAGAACAAATGATTAATCAATTTGGAATTTTAGAAAAAATCCGAACTGGAAAGATTGGAATAAGTAAAGAATCCATCGTTGGAAGTCAGTTATATACTGTTCATCGAGATAGATTACGACGAAAAATTATTAATACACATGTAGTTGAACTTGAAAATAAGATGTATTTATAACTATTTAGTTTTTAATGGGGACGGAGGGACTTGAACCCTCACGCACTATCACTAGGCAACGGATTTTAAGTCCGTCGTGTCTACCAATTCCACCACGTCCCCTTTGACATGATCTGTAACTATACTCTACTATATCTAACCTTAAATAGCAATGTTATAGAAAAGTTGGAGGCGGCACCCAGATTCGAACTGGGGATAGAGGATTTGCAATCCACTGCCTTACCACTTGGCCATACCGCCAAATTCTTTATCACTATACTTATAGAACACTATAGTATATACTATCTTATAAATCAACAAAATATTAAGAAAGTTAGAAACTTCTTAATAAATAAGTGAATAGAAGAATTGCGGGTACGAGTTTGTTGAAAAGTAATGCCAAAATCATACAAGAAAATAGTAAAGACTATTTCTAGGACTTTTAAAAATAGGAAAAAATTTAAGTACATCTTTAACTAAATATTAAAAATCAGTCTAGTCTACATCATCTGTTAAAATATCTTAGTATTTTAGAAATCAAAATGGTGGAAATACAAATTCATTAACGAATAGTTAAAAAATTCCATCATAATCATATTTTAAAATGTTTTATGCTTAAACAATAAATAGGTTATATAAAATTTATTAAAAACCGTTTTTTCCAAAAAAATATGATAATATTCACTAAAGAGTTTGATTAACCTTACTTTTTGATAAGAAACAGCAAATAACGATTTTTATTTAAATAAAACAAACTCGGAACTATTAAAAATAGTTTCTCATGTTTTTAATATTTGAACGAGAAAGGAATAGGAGAAATTTATGTTTGAAAAATTTACAGAAGGGGCTATTAAAGTAATTATGTTGTCCCAAGAAGAAGCCCGGCGAATGGGGCATAATTTTGTTGGTACAGAACAATTATTATTAGGTGTGATTGGACAACGTCATGGTATTGGGGCTCGAGCATTGAAAAAATTAAAAGTTACATTAAAAAAAGCACGAAAAGAAATTGAATTATATATTGGGCGTGGTACAGGTTTTGTTGCCTCTGAAATTCCTTTTACCCCAAGAGCAAAACGTGTTTTAGAAATGGCTGTTCATGAAGGAAAAGATTTGGGTCAAAACTTTGTTGGTACAGAACATATTTTGTTAGCATTAATTGGTGAATCTGACGGTGTTGCAATGCGTACATTGGATAAATTAAATGTAGATATTCCGAAATTAAGAAATTTAATTTTAGCTTATATTGAAGAAAATCAAGAAGAAACATTACGTCCATTGACTCAAGCAGAAAAATTCTTATTAGAACGAGAAAAAAAAGGAAGTTCAACCCCAACCTTAGACGAATATTCTGAAAATATCTCAAAAGAAGCTGTTGATGGAAAATTAGATCCAGTTATTGGTCGTGATCAAGAAATTCATGATGTTATTAAAGTTTTAGCACGAAGAAGAAAAAATAATCCAGTTTTAGTTGGAGAACCTGGTGTTGGAAAAACAGCTGTGGCTGAAGGTCTTGCTCAATTAATTTTAACTGAAAAAGCTCCTGATTTTTTAGATGGTCATTTAATTTTAGCACTTGATTTAGGTTCAATTTTAGCAGGAACAAAATATAGAGGTGAATTTGAAGAACGTTTAAAACGAATTGTTGAAGAAGCGCAAAATGATGCTGCAGTTATTTTAGTAATTGACGAAATTCATACATTAGTCGGTGCAGGGGCTGCTGAAGGAGCCGTTGATGCGGCAAATATTTTAAAACCTGCGTTAGCTCGAGGAAAATTTAGATGTATTGGCGCGACAACAATTGATGAATATCGAAAATATATTGAACGGGATCCAGCTTTAGAACGACGTTTCCAACCTATTCAAGTAAAAGAACCTAGTGTTGGTGTAACAATTGATATTCTACGTGGATTACGCTCTAAATTTGAACAACATCATACATTAAGTTATCATGATAAAGCTGTTGAGCAAGCAGCTATTTTAGCAGATAAATATATAGCTGATCGATTCTTACCAGACAAAGCAATTGATGTTTTAGATGAAGCTGGTTCACGAGTTCGATTAGAAAATCGTCGTTTGCCTTTAGGTATGAAGCGTTTATTAAAAGAGTTACAAGATACTTTACGTGATAAAGAAGAAAGTATTAAAGAACATGATTTTGATGTTGCAAAACAACTTGTAGATCATGAAATGGAAGTTCGAACGCATATTACTATTATGAAACAAGCCGCGTTAACAAATGAAGCATTAGGATTAACTCGTAAAGAAGTTGATACAGTAATGGAAAATGATGTTGCTGAAGTTATTGCAGGTTGGACAGGTGTTCCAGTATCAAAAATTTCAGATTCGGAATCGAAACGATTACTAAAAATGGAAGATACTCTACATGAAAGACTTATTGGACAACATCATGCGATTGTTTCCGTATCAAAAGCAATTCGTCGTGCCCGTGTAGGTTTACGAAATCCAGATCGACCTATTGCAAGCTTTATTTTTGCAGGCCCAACAGGTGTTGGAAAAACAGAATTAACAAAAGCCTTATCTGAATATATGTTTGGTAATGAGGATTCAATGATTCGACTAGATATGTCCGAATATATGGAAAAACATACCGTTGCAAAACTAATCGGTTCACCACCAGGTTATGTCGGATATAATGAAGGTGGTCAATTAACAGAAGCCGTTCGGACAAAACCATACTCGGTTGTTTTATTAGATGAGGTTGAAAAAGCCCATCCTGATGTATTTAATTTATTATTACAAATTTTAGATGATGGGCGTTTATCAGATTCTAAAGGGCGTGTAATTGATTTCAAAAATACATTAATTATTATGACCACAAATTTAGGTGCAAAAATTATTGAGCGCGAGAGTGGTATTAAACCAAGATCAAAACAAGATAAACCTGCATTAAGAATTGATGAAGATGGTTGTCTAGATTGGGAACCAATGTCAGAACCAATTAAAGATTCATCAGTTTTTGAAAAAGTAACAGAATTAGTAAATGAAGAATTAAAACAATTTTTCCGTCCAGAATTCTTAAATCGTATTGATGAAATTATTGTTTTTAATCATTTAACAAAATATGATATTTGGGAAATTTGTGGGTTAATGATTAGTCAATTGGAAAAACGTTTACAAGAAAAAGAAATTACTTTAGAAGTAGATATTTCTGTTCGGAATTTATTAACTGAAGAAGGTTATGATCCAGTTTACGGAGCCCGACCGTTACGTCGTGCTGTTATGAGATTATTAGAAGATACTTTAGCTCAGGAATGTTTAACAAAACCACTATATCCAAAAACTCGTTTAATTGTTTCACGTATGAAAGAAGAAGGATCATTAGTAAGTTATACTAATCAAGTAAGTGTTGAAGTTGATTATACTGATGTAGATCCAAATCTGGTAAATAATGTTGATAACCAAATTGATACCAGTGAGTTTGAAACAGATTCAAACTAAAATTATCTTAATGTACTATAAAAATAGTACATTAAAATAATTTACTAATTTCTGTTTGTGGCGAACTAGCTGTTGCGTAATATTTTTTTACCATTCGTCCAGCTAAATGTCCTAATCGGCCTGCTTGAACACCTAATTTCATCGCTTCAGCCATTTGTTTAGGATTTTTTGCTTGTGCTACTGCTGTATTTAATAAAACCGCGTCAGCTCCTAATTCTAAAGCTAATGTTGCTTCACTTGGTGTTCCAATTCCAGCATCAATGATAACAGGAATATTTGAATTCTCAATAATGATTTGAATATTTGCTAAATTATTTAACCCTTGACCAGATCCAATGGGGGACCCTAATGGCATTACAGTAGCACAGCCAATATCTTCTAAATGTAATGCTAACATCGGATCAGCATTTATATAAGGCAAAACAGTAAACCCTTTTTTTACTAAAAATTCGGCTGCTTTTAATGTCCCAATCGGATCAGGTAATAAATATTTAGGATCCGAAATGACTTCAAGTTTGACAAAAAAATTATCTTCCTGTCCTAATTGGCATGCTAATTCATGTCCTAAAAAAGCCATACGAATTGCTTCTTCGGCTGTTTGAGAACCGGCTGTATTCGGTAACAACCAAAGTTTTTCCCAATCTAAAAATTTTAAAAAGTTCGTATTATCATTTTCCAAATTTGTGGGTAATCGTCTAATAGCTACTGTTACAATTTCGCATTCGCTTGCTTTAATGCTTTCTATTGCATCTATACTTGTTCTGTATTTTCCCGTCCCTAACATTAAACGAGAATCAAAATATTTATTTCCAATTTGTAATCTATCTATGTTCTTTTTCATATATTAATTCCTGATTAGTACTCCCCAGGTAGGATTTGAACCTACGACCAATCGGTTAACAGCCGATTGCTCTACCACTGAGCTACTGAGGATATAGTAATTACTATATATAATATCATAACTTAGATATTGATTCAAGTTTTAAAAAGTAATTACTATAAAAATATTTTATTAATCTTTATGAAGTATTAAAAATCGTAAAACATTTGTATCAAATTTTAGATTATTGGTAAATTCATCTAAATATTGTGGGATACTTGAAAAATTTATTTGGATAAAATTACCTCGTTTTTGATTTTTAATCGTATAAGCTAAATCCCGTTTTCCACGTGAAATTACAGAGATTTCTGAAGCACTTAACTTTCGTAAAGCTTTAGCATAATTAAATGCCCAAGTTTTTAATTCACTATCATTAAATTCTTCTGTAAGAAGAATCATCATTTCATATTTCATTGTTGCTGACATAGTTTTCTCATTTTTCCAAATTCAAATTTATATTACTTGGAAGGCCTTCAAGTTGTCAATTTTAATTTCATTATGCAGTATTCAATATAAGATATTATTAAAAACATCTCAGTTTTTAGAGTTATGAAAAGACTAACAAATAATGTTGAAATAAATTTTCTATAGATTTATATTATAGAAACTTCTTAATAATTGTAGTTACATAAAATAAAGTTAATTAAAACAATTATCTTTGATGTAAAATTATCTAATGTAAAACAATTTATATAAAAATTTTAATAAAAAGTTTAATGGACTGGAATACAATTCAAAATTTCTCATCCAATATTGTTTTTGGTATTTTATTATTTTCAATGACTATTTATTGGATCAGCTTATCTTTTTTTAAGTGGACAAAAAACTTAGCACAAATTGGTAAATTTGGAGCTCTTATTGCAAATATTCTGTTATTTTTTATTTTATCTTCACGGTGGATAGTGGCAGGATATTTTCCGTTAAGTAATCTATACGAATCTTTGTTATTTTTAACCTGGAGTTTATTAACGATTTATTTATATCTTGAATATAAAACTAAAAGTAAACTAATGGGTGCAATTTTACTTCCAGTCGCTTTATTGATTAATGGGTTTGCAAATTTAACACTTTCGCCGGATATGCAAAAAGCAAGTCCTTTGGTACCTGCATTACAATCAAATTGGTTAATGATGCATGTTAGTATGATGATGGTAAGTTATGCTACTTTAATTATGGGTTCACTTTTATGTATCTTATTTTTAGTGGTCTCTAAATATCAAGATATTGATTTAAAAGTGATTGATGAAACAGCTTTACCGTTATATAATGTTATGCTAGATTATTATGAGGCAAAGGTTTTTTCTAGGTCTGAAGAAGTTGCAGAACTTGGGAAATTGAAATTATTACAAAGTTTAGATAATTGGAGTTATAGAATTATTGGATTAGGGTTTCCTTTTTTGACAATAGGTATTATAGCAGGTGGCGTTTGGGCTAACGAGGCTTGGGGTTCATATTGGAGTTGGGATCCAAAAGAAACATGGGCCTTAATTACATGGATTGTTTTTGCCACTTATTTACATGCTCGTATCACTAAAGGTTGGGAAGGTAAAAAAACTGCAATTTTAGGTGGTTTAGGATTTTTTGTAATTTGGATTTGTTATTTAGGCGTAAATTTCTTAGGAAAGGGATTACATAGTTATGGTTGGTTATCGTAAAGAAAAGGAATCTAAAAACTATATTCGAATTTTTAGATTCCTTTTCTTTTAATAAGCTAAACCTAAGCTACGAGTTGTTTCTGCGCCTAAATAAACTCGTACGCTTAAAAAATCAGTCGGACATGCTGTTTCACAACGTTTACAACCAACACAATCTTCTACACGTGGTGAAGATGCAATTTGACCTGATTTACAACCATCCCACGGAACCATTTCTAATACATCAGTAGGACATGCACGTACACATTGTGTACATCCAATACAGGTATCATAAATTTTAACTGTATGAGACATAAATATTATATAATTTTATAAATTACTGATTTAAATTATAGTTTATTTCTTGTAGATTAAAAAATAAATTCTAATTTTTATAAATAGTTCATTAATAAACAACTTATATAACTTATTAAGTTATATTGAAAATCGATTTTTCTTCGATTTCGATGTTCGTTTTTTAGGTACAGCCATTATTTTAACCTATTTTAAAAATTAAAAATATTAACTAAAATATATTGACAGTATACGAGAAATACAAGGAAAAATCAAATAATTTATAAATTATCCTTGTATTTTCACTTATTTGTTAAATTAACGTGATAAACGTTGAATTTGTTGAAGTAATAAACGGCCGATATTAAATAAAGCCCATGAGGCTGCGATTAAAACAGGTGCAGCAATCACAATTAAACGAGTATCCATAGCTGATAATCCTCTATAAATATTTTAAATACAGAAAATGATATTAATAACTAATATTATAATTAATATTATATATAAAAGTCGAAATATTTGTTAGTAATATCATGTTGGCTTTTTTTATTAAATCCTCAGATATTCTTAACTATCATGTAAGATAACATTATTGTTCTTATCATTCAAAAAGTTTTATCAAGCTAAATAACCTTTCTTATTACTTATTAGAAAAACTTTGGCATTGAACTATCTTCCCAGGAGGTCCCCCTCCAAGTATTGTCGTCGATTTATAGCGTTTCACAGCTGAGTTCGAGATGGATCAGCGTGGGTCCGCAAAGTACACTAAAAACACCAAAGCATAAAATCTTTAAAATAGAAAACTATTTTAAAGATTTAAAAAATTCAAGTCCTCGGTCTGTTAGGACATCTCAGCACATACATTACTGTACTTACACTTAATGCCTATCAAACGGTTAGTCTTACCGTGACCTTACTCACTTACGTGATGAGAATACTCATCTTGAGGTGGGCTTCCCACTTAGATGCTTTCAGCGGTTATCCACTCCATACATAGCTACCCAGCGTTTACCGTTGGCACGATAACTGGTACACCAGAGGTATGTCCTTCTCGGTCCTCTCGTACTAAAGAAGGCTCCTCTCAATATTCTAACGCCTACACCGGATATGGACCGAACTGTCTCACGACGTTCTGAACCCAGCTCGCGTACCGCTTTCATGGGCGAACAGCCCAACCCTTGGGACGTACTACCGCCCCAGGATGCGATGAGCCGACATCGAGGTGCCAAACCTCCCCGTCGATGTGAACTCTTGGGGGAGATCAGCCTGTTATCCCTAGAGTAACTTTTATCCGTTGAGTGACGGCCTTTCCACTCAGTACCGTCAGATCACTAAGACCGACTTTCGTCCCTGCTCGACTTGTAGGTCTCACAGTCAAGCTTCCTTATGCCTTTACACTCTAGATACGATTTCTACACGTTCAGAGGAAACCTTTGTACGCCTCCGTTACCATTTGGGAGGCGACCGCCCCAGTCAAACTGCCCGCCTGAAACTGTTCTTTGACCAGATAATGATACAAAGTTAGAAATCTAACATTAGAAGAGTGGTATCTCACTGATGGCTCCAATATTCCCGCAAGATTATTATCAACGCCTCCCACCTATACTGCGCGACTAAAGTCCAATTTCAATTTCAAGTTACAGTAAAGCTTCATAGGGTCTTTCTGTCCTGGTGCAGGTAGTCCGCATCTTCACAGACAAGTCTATTTCACCGAGCCTCTCTCCGAGACAGTATCCAAATCATTACGCCTTTCGTGCGGGTCGGAACTTACCCGACAAGGAATTTCGCTACCTTAGGACCGTTATAGTTACGGCCGCCGTTCACCAGGGCTTCAGTTATCAGCTTCGCTAATGCTAACCAACTTCTTTAACCTTCTGGCACTGGGCAGGCGTCAGCCCCCATACATCGTCTTACGACTTAGCGGAGACCTGTGTTTTTGGTAAACAGTTGCTTGGACCTTGTTATTGCAGCCTTACAGAATAAGGCACTCCTTCTCCCGAAGTTACGGAGTTATTT